AAGAAAACAGGGGTTCTGTTGAATTTCAAGTATTCAGTTTCACCAATAAGATACGGAGACTTGCTTCACATTTGGAATTACACAAAAAAGATTTTTCATCGGAAAGAGGTCTACGAAGACTTTTGGGAAAACGTCAACGTTTGCTGGCTTATTTGGCAAAGAAAAATAGAGTACGTTATAAGAAATTAATAAGTCAGTTGGATATTCGGGAGAAGTAATTTAATCGTATTTTATTTTTTTCATATTTTATTTAGTAGTCTTATAGTGGTCTTAGATTTTGCATTTTGATGAGCCTCGTTTTGAGGAATTCATGGAATAATCCATTTTCATGGAATAAAGAATAAGAACAAGGATATGAGTCTACCGCTTAAAAGAAAAGATCTCATGATAGTCAATATGGGCCCTCACCACCCATCAATGCATGGTGTTCTTCGACTGATCATTACTCTCGATGGTGAAGATGTTATTGATTGCGAACCTATATTAGGGTATTTACACAGAGGAATGGAAAAAATCGCGGAAAACAGAACTATTATACAATACCTGCCTTATGTAACACGGTGGGATTATTTAGCTACTATGTTTACAGAAGCAATAACGGTAAATGCACCTGAATTCTTGGAGAATATTCAAATACCCCAAAGAGCCAGTTATATTAGGGTAATTATGTTAGAATTGAGCCGTATAGCTTCTCACTTGTTATGGCTTGGACCTTTTATGGCGGATCTCGGGGCACAGACTCCTTTTTTCTATATTTTTAGAGAGAGAGAATTAATATATGATCTATTTGAAGCTGCTACAGGTATGCGAATGATGCATAATTATTTTCGCATCGGAGGAGTAGCTGCCGACCTACCTTATGGATGGATGGATAAATGCTTAGATTTCTGTGATTATTTTTTACAAGGAGTTGTTGAATATCAACAACTTATTACACAGAATCCTATTTTTTTAGAACGAGTTGAAGGAGTCGGTTTTATTAGCGGAGAAGAAGCTGTAAATTGGGGCTTATCGGGACCAATGTTACGAGCTTCTGGAATACAATGGGATCTTCGTAAAATTGATCCTTATGAGTCTTACAATCAATTCGATTGGAAAGTAAAATGGCAAAAAGAAGGGGATTCATTAGCTCGCTATTTAGTACGAATTGGTGAAATGAGGGAATCCATAAAAATTATTCAACAGGCTGTAGAGAAAATTCCTGGAGGACCTTATGAGAATTTAGAAGCCCGGCGCTTTAAGAAAGCAAAGAATTCCGAATGGAATGATTTTGAATATCGATTTCTTGGTAAAAAACCTTCGCCCAATTTTGAATTATCAAAGCAAGAGCTTTATGTAAGAGTAGAAGCTCCAAAAGGTGAATTAGGAATTTATTTGGTAGGAGATGATAGTCTTTTCCCCTGGAGATGGAAAATTCGTCCACCGGGTTTTATTAATTTGCAAATTCTTCCTCAGCTAGTTAAAAAAATGAAATTGGCTGATATCATGACGATATTAGGTAGTATAGATATCATTATGGGGGAAGTTGATCGTTGAAATGATAATAGATAGGGTAGAGGTAGAAACTATCAATTCTTTTTTGCAATCGGAATTATTAAAAGAAGTCTACGGACTGATATGGATTCTACCTATTTTGACCCTCCTACTGGGAATCACAATACAAGTACTTGTAATTGTGTGGTTAGAAAGAGAAATATCCGCATCGATACAACAACGTATTGGTCCTGAATATGCTGGCCCCCTGGGATTGCTTCAAGCTATAGCAGATGGAACTAAGCTACTTTTTAAAGAGGATATCCTCCCATCCCGAGGAGATATTCCTTTATTTAGCATTGGTCCCTCTATAGCAGTCATATCCATTTTATTAAGTTTTTTAGTTATCCCTTTAGGATATCGTTTTGTTTTAGCTGATCTTAGTATTGGTGTTTTTTTATGGATTGCCATTTCAAGTATTGCTCCTATTGGTCTTCTCATGGCAGGGTATAGCTCAAATAATAAATATTCTTTTTCAGGTGGTCTACGAGCGGCTGCTCAATCTATTAGTTATGAAATACCATTAACTTTTTGTGTACTAGCAATATCTCTACGTGTGATTCGTTAAAATAGAATCTTTTTTCTCTAAAATACATTGAATGCTTATCTTCCTTTGCTTATTCTGTACTCGGGTTGGTAAGTTAAACTAGATAGCTATATGAGTGAAACAAAACTGCTTATTAATTTGTAGTAAAATACAAAATCTCATTTCCTACGTACAAGAAAAAAGTTCAAATAAACATAAGCAGTGTAAACTCTTTACCCCAAGGTTTAGATTGTTTGATTAGTCATCATATCTTGAAGCGGGCAAGAATAAAGGATTCGCAAAATGGAATTCCATTACTAGAATATTTTGAGTTATTACTATAACTTATAACCATAGGGCAATCCATCAAAAGGTAGTGAGGGATTAGGAACACGAAAGTACATACAGGATTAGTAATGAGAGAATCTAAATCATTAGACATTTTTCCTCATAAAAGGAATCATAATAAGGACTTGAAATTGGTGGAAATGATCAAGCAGTACTTTCTTCGGATTCCGGTCTAGAGTATGTTCCCATTCACTTGTTAAGGAAATGGCTATCAAGAACGAATTAACCCTTTATTTATTTATTTTTCTTTTTAAGTATACCTTTCCCCGGGAAAGAAGAATAGGACAACAGATATGGAATGCAATATAAAAAGAAGCTTTATTTATTCTTTCTTCCTTTATCCCTATTCATACAGAATTCCTCATGAACTAATGCCCAATTCTTTCCATTTATTAATTACTATAACGAGTGTTTTATTCCAATATTAAGTTATTACCGAACAAAGAAAAATTTGCATTTTATTATATAAAGGATGAGATCAATTCGGAAGCGCTTTTTGGTTATTCTAGCAGACGGAATTGCTTTGGTCTAATTTTGGGCTTTCCAATCAATTTTATCTTACCTAATTCTATCTACGCCCAGGGGATAATATCGAAACGAAACAATCCTTTCCTTTTTTCTGATCATAGAGGAGCCGTATGAAGCTAAAGTTTCATGTACGGTTTTGGAATAGCGGTGGGAACTGTGATGTTATCATCGACTATGATTATCGAACAGTTCAAGTACAGTTGATATAGTTGAAGCACAGTCCAAATATGGTTTTTTTGGATGGAATCTTTGGCGTCAACCTATAGGTTTTCTAGTTTTTCTAATTTCTTCTTTGGCAGAATGTGAACGATTACCCTTTGATTTACCAGAAGCAGAGGAAGAATTAGTAGCAGGTTATCAAACCGAATATTCTGGTATTAAATATGGTTTATTTTATCTTGCTTCTTACCTAAATTTATTAGTTTCCTCTTTATTTGTAACTGTTCTATACTTAGGCGGGTGGAATTTCTCTATTCCCTATATATCCTTTTTTGGATTTTTCCAAATGAATAAAATAATTGGAATTTTTGAAATGGTAATAGGTATCTTTATTACATTAACTAAAGCTTATTTATTTCTCTTCATTTCTATCACAATAAGATGGACTTTACCCAGGATGAGAATGGATCAGTTATTAAATCTTGGATGGAAATTTCTTTTACCTATTTCTCTGGGCAATCTCTTATTAACAACTTCTTCCCAACTAGCTTCACTATAAATAAGCTAATACAATAACAGTAAGAATATTTTCAACGCAAAAGTTCTCTCAAACAAGAGAAAGAAACATATCTTTTTCATATATATATTTAGAATATGTTCCCTATGTTAACTGGGTTCATTAGTTATGGGCAACAAACAATACGCGCCGCAAGATACATTGGTCAAAGTTTCATAATTACCTTATCCCACACAAATCGTTTACCTATAACGATTCACTACCCTTATGAAAAATCAATTACATCGGAGCGTTTCCGGGGGCGAATACACTTTGAATTTGATAAATGCATTGCTTGTGAAGTATGTGTTCGCGTATGCCCGATAGATCTACCCCTTGTGGATTGGAGATTTGAAAAGGATATTAAAAGGAAACAATTGCTTAATTATAGCATTGATTTCGGAGTTTGTATATTTTGTGGCAACTGTGTTGAATACTGTCCAACAAATTGTTTATCAATGACTGAAGAATATGAACTTTCTACTTATGATCGTCATGAATTGAATTACAATCAAATTGCTTTGAGTCGGTTACCAATCTCCATAATGGGAGATTACACAATTCAAACAATTAGGAATTCGCCTCAAAGTAAAATAGACAAAGAAAAATCTTGGAATTCAAGAACGATTACTGATTACTAGGTATTAGGATTTTTTTTATTAGAAAAATCCATTTTTACTAACTATAACGAAAATAACTACTGCTTAACAACTTATATACATATACAAATATACATATACAAAAAAATATCCTAATACCTTTTTCCTTCCTTGAATCTTTTAGTTTTATTCAGTTCATGAAAAATTTTATACTCTAAATTTCTTCTTATCCATAATGGATTTACCTGGACCAATACATGAGATTCTTGTGCTATTTGGGGGATTTATTCTTCTACTAGGGGGTCTAGGAGTAGTATTACTTACCAACCCAATTTATTCTGCCTTTTCGCTGGGATTAGTTCTTGTTTGTATATCCTTATTCTATTTTTTATTGAATTCCTACTTTGTAGCTGTTGCACAACTTCTTATTTATGTGGGGGCCATAAATGTCTTGATCATATTTGCTGTAATGTTTGTAAACGGCTCAGAGTGGTCTAAAGATAAGAATTCTTGGACTATTGGAGATGGGTTTACTTTACTCGTTTGTATAACTATTCCTTTTTCACTAATGACTACTATCCCAGATACGTCGTGGTATGGAATTCTTTGGACTACAAGATCAAACCAAATAGTAGAACAGGGTCTCATAAATAACGTTCAACAAATTGGGATTCATTTAGCAACCGATTTTTATCTTCCGTTTGAACTCATTTCCCTAATTCTTCTAGTTTCTTTAATAGGTGCAATTACTATGGCTCGACAATAAGAAATACTTAGAATGAGTCAAAATTCTTAGAATTTCAATTTCAAATATAAAATAAATAACTAAAGAATCACAATTTTGATTTAGTAAAACCCATCTACTGCCAATACAACAAATACCTTCTTTTCTCCTTTGTTGCGTAATTGTTCTATTCTAATTAATGGAATCGGTTCAATTCTTGTCCTCATATTGAAATGAATCAAGATTGATAAGGAGTTAGTTAATGATGTTTGAGCATGTACTTTTTTTGAGTGTCTATTTATTTTCGATTGGTATCTATGGATTGATCACAAGCCGAAACATGGTTAGAGCTCTAATATGTCTTGAACTTATACTGAATTCAATTAATCTAAATCTCGTAACATTTTCTGATCTATTTGATAGTCGCCAATTAAAAGGAGACATTTTCGCAATTTTTGTTATAGCCCTTGCGGCTGCTGAAGCAGCTATTGGACTCTCCATTCTTTCTTCCATCCATCGTAACAGGAAATCCACTCGTATCAATCAATCTAATTTTTTGAATAATTAGACATAGAATCCTCTAAACAAAGGCGTATATATAATAATACGGAACATTAAGATAAATAGAAATTGAATCTTATTTTCTTATTAGTATTTAATAATATCCATTTTTTGAGTAGGTTATTTGAGAGTATTCTTTTTTACTTATTGAATATTATATTGCATTTTTGCAATTCATTGATATTGCAATTTGAATATTGCAATAATTTATATTGAAAAGATGATAGCCAATAAATTGGCTAATTCAATTAGTATGTAGAATTCGTATAATTATGACTGTTGAAGCCTTAAATTCAAGTCTCTTGGCTTTTTTCACGCTTTCTCTTCTCACAAACGGATTAAGAAATATATTGCATTATTTGTTAAAGTTTGGATAAACCATTGCTTCGTCTGGTGTATACAATACATATAATTTATATAGTACTAATTTCATTTTTACCAGATCGAAAATTTTTATGTTGAAAAGGAAAATTTAGAGATCCAATGTCACATTCTGTAAAAATTTATGATACATGTATAGGATGCACTCAATGTGTACGAGCTTGTCCAACAGATGTATTAGAAATGATACCTTGGGATGGATGTAAAGCCAAGCAAATTGCTTCCGCGCCGAGAACCGAAGATTGTGTGGGTTGTAAGAGATGCGAATCCGCCTGCCCAACGGATTTTTTAAGTGTCCGCGTTTATTTAGGGCCTGAAACAACCCGCAGCATGGCTCTATCTTATTGATACGTTACAAAAAACTCCACTTGAATCGTCTGATTCCTCTTTACCGAAGAAGAAGAAGCCTGTGCTCGAAATAATCCGAGCATGGGCTTTTCTGGTCAAAACGTATCTTGTCTTTATTACTTTATCATGAGTTATTTTCCTTGGTTAACAATACTTGTTGTTTTGCCGATATTTGCGGGTTCATTAATTTTCTTTTTACCTCATAAAGGAAATAAAATCGTTAGGTGGTATACTATAGCTATTTGTTTATTAGAATTCCTTCTAATGACTTATGTATTCTGTTATCATTTCCAATTAGAGGATCCCTTAATCCAATTAAAGGAGGATTCTAAATGGATAGATGTTTTCGATTTCCACTGGAGATTGGGAATCGATGGACTTTCATTAGGATCCATTTTATTGACAGGATTTATCACTACTTTAGCTACTTTAGCGGCTTGGCCGGTTACCCAGAATTCGCGATTATTCTATTTTCTGATGCTAGCAATGTATAGTGGTCAAATAGGATTATTTTCTTCACGAGACCTTTTACTTTTTTTTATCATGTGGGAGTTAGAATTAATTCCTGTTTACTTACTTTTATCCATGTGGGGGGGAAAGAGGCGCCTGTATTCAGCTACCAAATTTATTTTGTATACTGCAGGCGGTTCCATTTTTTTCTTAATTGGAGTTCTGGGTATGGGGTTATATGGTTCCAATGAACCCGGACTAGATTTAGAAAGATTGATTAATCAACCATACCCTGCAACATTGGAAATACTACTGTATTTTGGCTTCCTTATTGCTTATGCTGTCAAATTGCCGATTATACCTCTACATACGTGGTTACCAGATACCCATGGGGAGGCGCATTACAGTACATGTATGCTTTTAGCCGGAATTCTATTAAAGATGGGAGCATACGGATTGATTCGGATCAATATGGAATTGTTACCTCATGCTCATTGTCTATTTTCCCCCTGGTTGGTAATAATAGGAGCTGTGCAAATAATCTATGCAGCTTCAACTTCTCTTGGTCAACGAAATTTCAAAAAAAGAATAGCCTACTCCTCCGTATCTCACATGGGTTTCATAATTATAGGAATTGGTTCCATAACCAACATTGGGCTAAATGGAGCGATTTTACAAATATTATCCCATGGATTTATCGGCGCTACACTTTTTTTCTTGGCAGGAACGGCTTGTGATAGAATGCGTCTTGTTTATCTCGAAGAACTGGGGGGAATATCTATCCCAATGCCAAAAATTTTTACCATGTTTAGTAGCTTTTCAATGGCTTCTCTTGCCTTGCCGGGAATGAGCGGTTTTGTTGCAGAATTAGTAGTATTTTTTGGACTAATTACTAGTCCTAAATTTATGTTAATGCCAAAAATGCTAATTACTTTTGTAATGGCAATAGGAATGATATTAACCCCTATTTATTTATTATCTATGTTACGCCAGATGTTCTATGGATACAAGCTATTTCATGTTCCAAACGAAAATTTTGTGGATTCTGGACCACGGGAACTCTTTCTTTTAATCTGTATCTTTTTACCAGTAATAGGAATTGGTATTTATCCAGATTTTGTTCTCTCGCTATCCGTTGACAGGGTAGAGGCTCTATTATCCAATTATTATCCTAAATAGGATTTTATTTTTTTAACTAGTCTGCACTATATTCCATAGTGGAAAAAAATTTCATAGTGGAAAAAATAAAAAATTCAGAAAAGAAAAAAGTAAAAAAGTCTAATTAGATCTATCTCTAATTTTTGAGAACCCTTTGAAAAGACAAGGGGTTCTCAAATCAAACAAAAAAGGAAAAAATGTTCAGAAAATGGACGTTTTATGTTATGTAATCATTTAGATGGTAATATAAATGAACCATAACTATGTAAACCTATTCCTAACAGATTGATACCAAAATAGCAGATCCAAATTATAAGAAATCCTATCGAAGCTACAAGTGCAGAATTCGTACCCTTCCAATTTGGATTTGTTCTACTATGTAAATATATTGCAAATATGGTCCAGGTAATAAATGCCCAAGTTTCCTTAGGGTCCCAATTCCAATAGGATCCCCATGCCTCATTAGCCCATACTGCTCCACAAAGAATACCTATGGTTAAAAGAGTAAACCCTAGACTAATGACACGATAACTCCAAGAATCCAAACGCTCAATTAATTGATATTTGTAATAATTTGGAAATGTGGGAAAAGAGGTGCTTTTTAAAGGACTTCTTTTTGCATATAAATATTCAATCTCACTGAAGAAAAATGTTTTACTTAATCGAGAAACATTTTTTTTCTTTTTAGAAAAAAAATCCAAATTCTTTCGAAATCTAATGATTAGAAGAGCGGCGGATAATAAGGATCCGCACAAAAGAGTTGCATAGCTTAGTAACATCATACTGACATGCATCATTAACCACTGAGATTGTAGAGCAGGTACTAGTATTGTGGATTGGTGCATTTCAGTTAAAAGCCCCGACGTGGCAAAGCCTTGCATTAAAATAGTACTTGGCGTAGTTATTGTGCTTAAATCATTTTTCGAGTTCTGTATCTTAGGAATAGTATGAAGAATATACAGAGCCCATGAAAGGAAGATCAATGACTCATATAAATTACTTAATGGAAAATGTCCTGAAGAAACCCAACGAGAAACTAAGAATCCTGTTATAGAGAAAAAAGTCACTATCATTCCTTTTTCTGACGAATCACGTAATCCCCTAAGTTCACGAACTAATAAGGTTATCAAATGAATCGTAATAACAATTGAAATGGTTGAGAAAGAGATATGAGTTAGTATATGTTCTAAAGTTGCAAATAGCATAAGGATAAGGTCCCATTACAAAATAGGAAATTTCGAATTGAATCCATTGTCTAATCTATTGTATTCTTTTTCGGAAATGCCGCCACTCGGACTCGAACCGAGATGCTTGAGCACTGCTTCCTAAGAGCAGCGTGTCTACCAATTTCACCATGGCGGCTAACTTGAAATAATAGTTAACTTAAAAGAATAATAGTTATTTTCTCGCGAATCGTCGAGACTGGGAGAGGCCATAGAATTTAGGAAGATTAGAATTTCATCATTAACTACAAAGAATTTTGTATTTTAGAAAAATTTATAGAATGAAAGCCTTTACACTCTTATTAATATGATTTACCAGTCCTAAACTCATTTATATGGGAATTTTAGATAAGATAGGTAGAGATTGATTTTGGATAAGAGTAGAGGTTGATTTTGGATAAGATAAGTAGAGGTTGTAAGTCCTATTGCAAGAATAGTCTACTTTTGATAATAGAATCCTCATAAAAATGAGGATTCTATTATCAAAAAAAAGTTCTTTAATAGGCAAAGAATACTGAGGACACAATATACCAAAAACCTTTGTTCTATATAACGCAAGGATTCATTCTAAGAAGATTTTACCGAGAAATTTGACACATAAAAGTACATTTAGTAATTAATCCGAATTATTCATTCATATTAAATAATTGGAATTTCTTTGGGATAGTTCAATTCAGATTATTCCAAAATCTTATTATTTGTTTGTTGCCCAGAAAAACCTTTTGGTTTTGGATCCTCGTTGCCCCTAGAAAATGATCTTGATTTTGCTAAAGAATAAGATTGTACTATGGAAAAATAAGTCTTTTTCTTCCAAAGATTTTTACGAATACGCTTTTTTGACATCGAAGTACGTTTTTTTGGAACTGCCATTCAAAAGGGGGATTACTTTTTTCTAGTTGTATGTGAAAGACATTTATTGCCACAAATCAATCCTTCTTTCTGTTTTTTCTTATTCTTTCTGTTTTTTCTTAGTAGTTATACTTAGATACTTAAAGATACTGAAATTTGAAATTCTTTTTTAGTGCATTCTGTCTAATGTGGATAAGACAAGAGTTTTTTAAGGTTTTCTATTTAAATCAATTTATATATCAAATATACTCCATATATAAATATATGGTTTGGGGGATAAGCCCCCATATAGATGGGGAGATAAAAAGAAGGTAAAATTCAATTCAAATAGTTAATTAAGTTCAGAAAGGTATTCCATAATTTAATTCCAATCAAAAAAAATACTTAAGTCTCTTAAACAAGATATTCGAAATTCTAGTCATTAGGATTTCCGTTTTATATGAAGTAAGCAATATTCGAAAATTTCCTAGAAATATAGGTTTTCTTTGGAATTCAATCAATCAATTACGAAACAAGAGAGCTCCTTTATTTTAAGAGAAAGAAATACAAAAATAAATAGAAAGCATGATTCAATCTTTTTTTTTTTTTTTTAATAAATATTTGATTTTATTAATAACTAGATAACGAAATTCTTTAATTCACTTTTTGAATTTAAGCAACTAAACTCATTCTGCATTTTTGAATAGTTTAATGAGAGAAATTTGGAAAAATCCGGAATTCCAATATTTTTTCTTATTCTTATTTTGTTTTTTTAATTCCTTTAGAAAGAGACCTATTCCTATCTCTTTCTATAAGAATAGGTTTGGTGAATCGGAAACAATTTTATTTTATAGAAAAATTGAACTATAAATTTCAACTAAAAATTGCTATTTCTTTTCTTATGGAACATACATATCAATATGCCTGGGTAATCCCTCTTCTCCCACTTCCAGTTATTATGTCAATGGGATTTGGACTTTTTCTTATTCCGACAGCAACAAAAAATCTTCGTCGCATATGGGCTTTTCCTAGTATTTTACTCTTAAGTATAGCTATGGTATTCTCAGTTCACCTGTCTATTCAACAAATAAATGAAAGTTCTATCTATCAATATCTATGGTCTTGGACCATCAATAATGATTTTTCCTTAGAATTTGGATACTTGATCGACCCCCTTACGTCTATTATGTTAATACTAATTACTACTGTAGGAATCTTGGTTCTTATTTATAGTGACGATTATATGTCTCACGATGAAGGATATTTGAGATTTTTTGTTTATATAAGTTTTTTTAATACTTCCATGTTGGGATTGGTTACTAGTTCCAATTTGATACAAATTTATTTTTTTTGGGAACTTATCGGAATGTGTTCCTATTTATTGATAGGCTTTTGGTTTACACGGCCAATTGCAGCGAGTGCTTGTCAAAAAGCTTTTGTAACTAATCGTGTAGGAGATTTTGGTCTGTTATTAGGAATTTTAGGTTTTTTTTGGATAACGGGTAGTTTAGAGTTTCGGGATTTGTTCAAAATAGCTAATAACTGGATTCCTAATAATGGGATTAATTCCTTACTTACTACTTTGTGTGCTTTTTTATTATTCCTTGGTGCAGTTGCAAAATCTGCACAATTCCCTCTTCACGTATGGTTACCAGATGCTATGGAAGGACCCACTCCCATTTCGGCTCTTATACATGCAGCAACTATGGTTGCCGCGGGGATTTTTCTTTTAGCTCGACTTCTTCCTCTTTTCATATCTCTACCCTTGATAATGAGTTTCATTTCTTTAGTAGGTACAATAACACTCTTCTTAGGAGCCACTTTAGCTCTTGCTCAGAGAGATATTAAAAGAAGTTTAGCCTATTCTACAATGTCTCAATTGGGTTATATGATGTTAGCTCTAGGTATAGGTTCTTATCAAGCTGCTTTATTCCATTTGATCACTCATGCTTATTCGAAAGCTTTATTGTTCTTAGGATCCGGATCCGTTATTCATTCAATGGAACCTCTTGTTGGATATTCACCAGATAAAAGTCAGAATATGGTTCTTATGGGTGGTTTAAGAAAATACGTTCCAATTACAAGAACTACTTTTTTATGTGGTACACTTTCTCTTTGTGGTATTCCACCTCTTGCTTGCTTCTGGTCCAAAGATGAAATCCTTAGTAATAGTTGGTTGTATTCACCCTTTTTTGGAATAATAGCCTCTTTTACTGCAGGATTAACTGCATTTTATATGTTTCGGATATATTTACTTACTTTTGATGGGTATTTGCGTGTTCATTTTCAAAATTACAGCAGTACTAAAGAAGGTTCATTGTATTCAATATCTTTATGGGGAAAAAGTATATCCAAAGGAGTCAATAGGGATTTTGTTTTATCAACAACGAGGAGTGGGGCTTCTTTTTTTTCACAAAATATACCTAAAATTCCTGGTAATACAAGAAATAAGATAGGATCCTTTAGTACTCCCTTTGGGGCTAAAAACACTTTTGTCTATCCTCATGAAACGGGAAATACTATGCTATATCCTCTTCTTATATTACTGCTTTTTACTTTGTTCATTGGATCCATAGGAATCCATTTTGATAATGGGGTAAAGGATAATGGAATATCGGAGTTAACCGTATTATCAAAGTGGCTAAGTCCTTCGATAAACTTTTTCCAGGAAAGTTCTAATTCTCCCATAAATTCCTATGAATTTCTCACTAATGCAATTTCTTCTGTAAGTTTAGCAATTTTGGGTCTATTCATAGCATATATCTTCTATGGATCTGCTTATTATTTTTTTCAAAATTTGCATTTCAAAAATTCCATAAAAAGGAATCCAAAAAAGAACTTTTTGGATGAAGTAAAAAAAAAGATATACAGCTGGTCATATAATCGTGGTTATATAGATGTTTTCTATACTAGGGTATTTATTTTGGGTATAAGAAGATTAGCAGAACTAACACATTTTTTCGATAAAGGTGTCATTGATGCAATTACCAATGGAGTAGGTCTTGCTGGTTTTTGTATAGGAGAAGAAATCAAATATGTAGGAGGAGGGCGAATATCGTCTTATCTATTCTTTTTTTTATGTTATGTATCCTTGTTCTTATTCTTTATTCCATGAAAATGGATTATTCCATGAATTCCTCAAAACGAGGCTCATCAAAATGCAAAATCTAAGACCACTATAAGACTACTAAATAAAATATGAAAAAAATAAAATACGATTAAATTACTTCTCCCGAATATCCAACTGACTTATTAATTTCTTATAACGTACTCTATTTTTCTTTGCCAAATAAGCCAGCAAACGTTGACGTTTTCCCAAAAGTCTTCGTAGACCTCTTTCCGATGAAAAATCTTTTTTGTGTAATTCCAAATGTGAAGCAAGTCTCCGTATCTTATTGGTGAAACTGAATACTTGAAATTCAACAGAACCCCTGTTTTCTTGTTTTTCTTCTTTAACCATAAATCAAAAAATTTTTCTACCTCCTTTCTTTTTCATGTATTTTTCTGATCAGGAAAAATAAAAAATTATGTCAGTTATTTTGAAGTTATTCTAATCTCGTACACACAAAAATTTGCAATTATTCATCTACTGCTGGAATCTGGAATTTGGATTTATTTTATCGATCCAAATTGGATTTGGATAGAAGGGTACATTCTTTTATTTTAGATAGAAGAAATGTTTCTTCTATCTAAAATAAAAGAATTTTGCTGATTTATTTATTGCTATATCCAATTTTGAGAATTGATATACCATTTAATTGATATCATTTAGCAAAATGAAACACAGCATATGCATCCATCTTTCGGCTCGAGAATTTCACGGGATAGAGATATAGTATAAGAAATAGGCTATTAAGTAACTCTAAATGAATTGTGGATACATCTGTATCCTTAACATACTGAAAGGACTGCCATTATTCGTATCAAACCAATAGCGATTCATAAAAGCTAAATCTTGTAATCAATGGTGGGCCAATAATGAATTTTTTTGCATATGTATTAAGACGCTTGGTCTGATTTCGAAATTGTCCAGAGTTTTTTATGTTGTTTTCATTGCAAAATGATGGATCTCCTTCCGTAACTTTCCAATTACGAGTACGAGAATTGAAAGACATGAAAATTCTCAATTCTCTACGGCGTCTAGGAGATACATAGAATATTTTCAGGAACAAGAAAATCAGAAGAATCTTTTTCTCTATTCACTACCATTCCGCGTCTTCGACTTCTATTAGTTTCTTTTCTTCTTTAATGCAATAGCTATAGTTTGATATAGAATCCATTTCTCAAAGTAATGGAAACCATTCTCTTATAGGAAATGGTTCGAAAATCGCTATTCCACCTTTTAGGTTTAGGTATCGTGAAAAGTGATACCTGTGAAGATCGTGCATTTCAGTCACATTCAGATCCGTTTTTCGAGTCCATGATATAACCAAATTGGATGGATCTTCCACCCGTTTAGCTAAGAAAGAATAGATGCAGAGGTGGATAATAGATCGATATGAAGATCATGAGCTGCCCCATAATGAAACCGCCAATAGTCGCGAATATCTCCTTCTTCCCTAACCCAAGATTGGAGAAAGAAGATCTAAGAGGGACCTATGGAGAATGTGGTCAGAAATCCATAATAGAGTCCGACCTCAACGACCGAATTAATTATCCTCATCGAGAAACTTAGACTACTAAGTAGAAAAAATTAGAAAATCATGGCATGGGTCTCCTTTTTTTCTTTCTTTAGAGTTTTCTATATGCACAATTTCTCGATGTTTCGATGAGAATTTCTTGACTTTCCATATATAGAAAGAGATAGACTATAAATGACATCTCTTATGTCAATAAGACCAAAGGGATGGATATTAAATGATAGGAAGTGCTAGGAAGTGAAATAGAATGAAATAGAGCCACTTTGGGCTTCCCTATGAAATGAGGCATGGAACGGAGCCACTACGAAGAAATTCCGGGAGTTACGAAAGAAGCTTCGGACTCATATTGTTCGCGGGTTGAGAGCGGGAGTTGAACTCTAGGAGGTCGAATCTCCCCTTGTTCCTCAGTAGCTCAGTGGTAGAGCGGTCGGCTGTTAA